TTAAAAATAAGCTAAAATAAGCTTTTGGGTTCATACCCCAAATATAAAGGAAACTCCTTTTTTTTAAAAATAAAGTGCCTGAATAAAGGATTATTCTGATAGGATAAATTATGTAGTATATAAACTACCTTTATTATATTTTATAGAATTAAACTATATCTCATAATATCAAAAATTACTGTGCATCTTACACTAAAATATATTTATATAAATTTAAAATTTATTATTAGAATTATTTATTCTTATTTTTAATTTATTTATTTTTTAATTCTAATAAAATATTTTTCTTATTTATTTTATTTTTTAGAACTTTAATTTCAATCTCTTCTAACTCATGATTTGGATGTTGAATTGGATTAGAAATTAATTTATTAAGATTTATCCCCTTAATTTCTTATTCTAATAATTTATTATCTTCTGAAAGATCATTAAAATATTTTCTTACTCAATCTATTGCTTCCATTAATTTTTTATTTTCAATTTTATTAAAATTAATTCTTATAAAAAATTTTGAAATAAATAATTTTCTTTCTATTATAATTAATTCCTCTTTATTAATAAAAATAGGCTCTGTACCATTTCATTTTTGATTCCCAAACGTAATAGAAGGTCTATCATGATTTAATTGTTTTATTTTAATAACTTGACAAAAAATTACCCCCATAATTTTACTTTCTTATTATTTTAATAAAAATTTTTTAATCATTATAATAACCTTTAATACTATTATTGGAGCTATTGGTGGACTTAATCAAACTTCCTTACGAAAACTTATAGCTTTTTCCTCAATCAATAATTTAGGATGAATATTAACTTCTATTATAATTAGAGAAAATTTATGAATATTTTATATAATTTCATATTCTTTCTTAATTAGAATTATATGCTATTTTTTTCAAATATTAAATATATTTTTTATTAATCAATTATTTATTAATAATATAAATTCTTTAATTAAATTTTTTTTTTTAATTAATTTTTTATCTTTAGGAGGATTACCTCCATTTATTGGATTTTTCCCTAAATGAATTGTAATTAATTTTTTAATTATAAATAATTTTATTTTTATTATATTTATTTTTGTAATAACTAGACTAATTATATTATTTTTTTATATTCGAATTATTTATTCTGCATTTTTATTCAATTACTTAAAATTAAAATGATTTAAAATTTTAATTAAAAATAAAATTATTTTAATAATCAATTTTTTTAGTATAATTTCATTTTTAGGATTAATTTTTAGAACTTTTCTTTTCTTTTAAATAAATAATTTAAGGTTTTAAGTTAATATAAACTAATAATCTTCAAAATTATTTATAAAGAAAATTTCTTTAAACCTTATTTTTAAAATCTTAGTATTAATTTCATACTCCTTAAAATTTGCAATTTTATATCATTTATTTATTGAATATAAGATTTTATTAATAAAAGAGAAATTTTCCCGTTAATAAATTTACAATTTATCGCCTATACTCAGCCATTTTATTATTATTATTTTTAGCGAAAATGACTTTATTCTACAAATCATAAAGATATTGGTACATTATATTTTATTTTTGGAATTTGAGCAGGAATAGTAGGAACTTCTTTAAGTCTTTTAATTCGAGCTGAATTAGGAAATCCTGGATCTTTAATTGGTGATGATCAAATTTATAATACAATTGTAACAGCTCATGCTTTTATTATAATTTTCTTTATAGTTATACCAATTATAATTGGAGGATTCGGAAATTGATTAGTCCCTTTAATATTAGGAGCCCCTGATATAGCATTCCCACGAATAAATAATATAAGATTTTGATTATTACCCCCTTCATTAACTCTTCTAATTTCTAGAAGAATTGTTGAAAATGGAGCAGGAACAGGTTGAACAGTCTACCCCCCCCTTTCATCTAATATTGCTCATAGAGGTAGATCAGTTGATTTAGCTATTTTTTCCCTTCATTTAGCTGGAATTTCATCAATTTTAGGAGCTATTAATTTTATTACAACAATTATTAATATACGACTTAATAATTTATCATTTGATCAAATACCTTTATTTGTTTGAGCTGTTGGTATTACCGCTTTACTTTTACTTCTTTCTTTACCTGTATTAGCTGGAGCAATTACTATACTTTTAACAGATCGAAACTTAAATACCTCATTTTTTGATCCTGCAGGAGGAGGTGATCCAATTTTATACCAACATTTATTTTGATTCTTTGGTCATCCAGAAGTTTATATTTTAATTTTACCTGGATTCGGTATAATTTCTCATATTATTTCCCAAGAAAGAGGAAAAAAAGAAACTTTTGGTTCTTTAGGAATAATTTATGCTATAATAGCAATTGGATTATTAGGATTTATTGTTTGAGCTCATCATATATTTACAGTAGGTATAGACATTGATACTCGAGCTTACTTCACCTCTGCCACTATAATTATTGCTGTACCTACTGGAATTAAAATTTTTAGTTGATTAGCTACTCTTCATGGAACTCAAATTAATTATAGTCCTTCAATTTTATGAAGTTTAGGATTTGTATTTTTATTTACAGTAGGAGGATTAACAGGAGTTATTTTAGCTAATTCTTCTATTGATATTTCACTTCATGATACATATTATGTTGTAGCACATTTTCATTATGTTCTTTCTATAGGAGCAGTATTTGCTATTATTGGAAGATCTATTCATTGATACCCTCTTTTTACCGGATTATCCCTTAACCCTTATTTATTAAAAATTCAATTTTTCTCCATATTTATTGGTGTTAATTTAACTTTTTTTCCTCAACATTTTTTAGGATTAGCAGGAATACCTCGACGTTATTCTGATTATCCAGATACATATATTTCCTGAAATATTATTTCATCTCTAGGTTCATATATTTCTCTTTTAGCAGTTATATTAATACTAATTATTACTTGAGAATCTATAATTAATCAACGAATTATTTTATTCCCTTTAAATATATCCTCTTCTATTGAATGATATCAAAATTTTCCCCCAGCTGAACATTCATATAATGAACTCCCTATTTTAATAAACTTCTAATATGGCAGATTATATGTAATGGATTTAAACCCCATTTATAAAGGATTTATCCTTTTTTTAGAAATGGCAACTTGATCTAATCTTAATTTTCAAAATGGAGCATCTCCATTAATAGAACAAATTATTTTTTTTCATGATCATACTTTAATTATTCTAATTATAATTACTATTTTGGTAGGGTATTTGTTATTAAATTTATTTTTTAATAATTATATTAATCGATTTTTATTAGAAGGTCAAATAATTGAACTAATTTGAACAATTTTACCAGCTATTACATTAATTTTTATTGCTTTACCTTCTCTCCGACTTTTATATTTACTTGATGATTTAAATAATCCTTTAATTACATTAAAATCAATTGGTCATCAATGATATTGAAGTTATGAATATTCAGATTTTAATAATATTATTGAATTTGATTCTTATATAACCCCCTCTAATGAAATAAATCAAAATAACTTTCGTTTACTAGACGTTGATAATCGAATCATTCTACCTATAAATAATCAAATTCGAATTTTAGTTACTGCAACTGATGTAATTCATTCTTGAACTATTCCCTCTTTAGGAGTAAAAGTTGATGCTAATCCTGGTCGATTAAATCAAACTAATTTTTTTATTAATCGACCAGGAATTTTTTATGGTCAATGTTCAGAAATTTGTGGAGCAAATCATAGTTTTATACCTATTGTAGTTGAAAGAATTCCAATTAAAAATTTTATTAATTGAATTAATAATTATTCTTCTTCATTAGATGACTGAAAGCAAGTATTGGTCTCTTAAACCATTTTATAGTAAATTAGCATTTACTTCTAATGATATAAAGAATTAGTTAAAAAATAACATAAATATGTCAAATTTAAATTATTATTTACATATAATATTCTTTTATCCCTCAAATAATACCTATCAACTGAATAATCTCATTTATTTTTTTTATTTGTATTTTTATTTTATTTAATATTTTAAATTATTATATTTTTTTTTATATTAAAAATAATAAAACTTTAATAAAAAAAATTAATAAAAAAAATTTAATTTGAAAATGATAAGTAATTTATTTTCAATTTTTGACCCTTCAACTAATTTATTTAATTTACCTTTAAATTGAATTAGAACTTTTATTGGATTACTATTTATTCCCTACTCATTTTGATTCATCCCCAATCGACATTTTATATTATGAAATTTCATTTTAAATAAACTTCATAATGAATTTAAAACACTTTTAGGAATTAATAGATTTAATGGATCAACATTTATTTTTATTTCAATATTCTCTTTTATTTTATTTAATAATTTTTTAGGATTATTTCCTTACATTTTTACAAGTACAAGTCACTTAACTTTATCATTATCAATTTCTCTCCCCCTATGATTAAGATTTATATTTTATGGATGAATTAATAATTCCCAACATATATTTGCCCATATAATTCCTCAAGGAACACCTAATATTTTAATACCATTTATAGTTTTAATTGAAACTATCAGAAATATTATCCGACCTGGAACATTAGCTGTTCGTTTAACAGCTAATATAATTGCTGGACATCTACTAATAACTTTATTAAGAGGTACTGGATCTAATTTCCCTTCCTATTTAATCTTTATCTTAATCTTTATTCAAATCTTATTATTAATTTTAGAATCAGCAGTTGCAATCATTCAATCTTATGTTATTGCTATTCTTAGAACATTATATTCTAGAGAAGTAAATTAAATCAAATATTTTTAATGTCAAATTCAAACCATCCATTCCATTTAGTAGATTATAGACCATGACCTTTAACAGGAGCAATTGGAGTTATAACTTTAGTAACTGGTCTAATTAAATGATTCCATAATTTTAATATAAATTTATTAATCCTAGGATATATTATTACTATTCTAACTATATATCAATGATGACGAGATATCTGTCGAGAAGGAACTCTTCAAGGTAAACATACTATTTTAGTTCTTAAAGGATTACGTTGAGGAATAATTTTATTTATTATTTCAGAAATTTTCTTTTTTTTATCCTTTTTTTGAGCTTTTTTCCATAGAAGTTTATCCCCTAATATTGAAATTGGAGCTATATGACCCCCTTTAAGAATTATCCCTTTTAATCCATTTCAAATTCCTTTATTAAATACTATTATTTTAATTTCTTCAGGAGTTAGAGTAACTTGAGCTCATCATGCCCTAATAGAAAATAATCATTCTCAAACAACTCAAGGATTATTTATTACTATCTGTTTAGGAATTTATTTTACTATTTTACAAGCTTATGAATATATAGAAGCTCCTTTTACTATTGCTGATAGAATTTATGGATCTACTTTTTTTATAGCAACAGGATTCCATGGTCTTCATGTTATTATTGGAACAATTTTTTTATCTGTATGTTTATTTCGACATTTAAATAATCATTTTTCTAAAAATCACCATTTTGGATTTGAAGCAGCAGCATGATATTGACACTTTGTTGATGTTGTATGATTATTCCTTTACATTTCTATTTATTGATGAGGTAATTAATTATTTATATAATATATTTAGTATATTTGACTTCCAATCAAAAAGTTTAAAAAAATTTAATATAAATAATTATCTTATTATTAAATTTATCAATTTTAATCTTAATTATTTCAAATATTATAATATTCTTATCAATTATTCTTTCTAAAAAATCTTTTTACGATCGAGAAAAATCTTCCCCATTTGAATGTGGATTTGATCCTAAATCTTTAGCCCGAATTCCATTTTCCCTTCATTTTTTTTTAATTACCGTAATTTTCTTAATTTTTGATGTAGAAATTGCTTTAATTTTTCCTATCATTATTACATTTAAAATAGTAAACTTTTTTATTTGATCCTTTATTAGTTCATTTTTTATTATTATTTTATTAATCGGATTATATCATGAATGAAATCAAAATATACTTAATTGAACAAATTAATTTTAAAATTATTCAATTTATTTTTTAAAATAAAATAAGGATTATAGTTTAAATAAACATTTGATTTGCATTCAAAAAATATTGAATTAAATTCAATTTATCTTAAATAAGAAGCAATTTTGCATTTAATTTCGACTTAAAAGAAAGAGTTTTTTACTCCTTATTTATTTACCTACTTTAATTAATTGAAACCAAAAAGAGGTATATCACTGTTAATGATAAAATTGAATTTAAATTCCAATTAAAAATTTTAACTTTAAAATAAAATAAGAAATATAAAGATTAAAATTAAGCTGCTAACTTAATTTTTAGTGGTTAAATTCCATTAATATTTCTATTTACAATTTATGTAGTTTAAAAAAAACATTACATTTTCATTGTAAAAATAAAATAATTATAATTTTTATAAATAATAATATATTTAAAGATTAACTTAATCTCCTTAATATCTTCAATATTATACTCTAATTTATAAGCTATTTAAATAAATTATTATTATAAATAATAAAATAATTATTATCCATAAAATAAATCTAAATAAATAAATTTTAAAATTATTTACTTGAAAAAAATAATAAAAAATAGAATATTTTTTTAAAATACTAAATATTCCCTGACCTCTATAATATTCTCTTCATCCTATATCAATATTTTTTAATAAATTTTGACCTATATTTAAAAAATTATAATTTAAACCATATGTCGATAAATTAGGTATAAATCATATTATTCTTAAAAAATTTCTTAAATTATAAAATATTAAAAATTTATTTTCTCTATAAATTCTTATTGTTCTAATAATATAACCTAACAACCCCCCTAAAAGTCTAACATAAACTACTATTATTTTTATATTAAAAGACAAATAAATTATATATGGATAAGAAAAAATTATTCATCTTAAAAATCTTCCTCTAATTACTCTTATTATTAATAAAATTATTATTCTTTTTAATATAATATATTCTTCATCATATAAATTATAAATAGTTATTAAATTATAATCCCCAATTATTAAATATATTAATAAACGAAAAGTATAAAATATAGTTAATCCTGTAGAAATATAATATAAAAAAAAAATAAATATATTCAAATTTCTTAATCTTACCATTTCTAAAATTAAATCCTTAGAATAAAATCCAGCTAAAAAAGGAATTCCACATAATGCTAAATTAGAAATGTTTAAACATAAAGAAGTTATAGGAATATAAAATCTAATACCTCCTATAAATCGAATATCCTGAATATCTATTATTATATGAATAATTACACCAGCACACATAAATAATAATGCTTTAAATATAGCATGAGTTAATAAATGAAAAAAAGCTAAATCAGGTATTCCTATTCTTAAAATTCTTATTATTAAACCTAATTGTCTTAAAGTAGATAAAGCAATAATTTTTTTTAAATCATATTCATAATTAGCAGAAATTCCTGCTATAAATATTGTTAATCCTGATAATAATAATAATATTTTTAAAAAAATTGTATTAACTAATAATAAATTAAATCGAATTAATAAATAAACTCCTGCTGTTACTAAAGTTGAAGAATGAACTAATGCAGAAACTGGAGTTGGAGCAGCTATAGCTGCAGGTAACCAAGATCTAAAAGGAATTTGAGCTCTTTTAGTTATTGCTGCTAAAATTACTATTCTTCTTATTATTATTATAATTAAATCATTTTTTATAAATCTTAAATAAAAAATATAATTTCAACCCCCATAATTTAACATTCAAGAAATTACTATTAAAATACAAACATCCCCAATACGATTTGATAATGCTGTTAATATTCCAGCATTAAAAGATTTTATATTTTGATAATAAATTACTAAACAATAAGAAACTAACCCTAATCCATCTCACCCTAAAAAAATTCTAATAATATTAGGACTAATAATTAATAAAATTATAGAAAAAACAAATAATAAAACTAAAATAATAAAACGTCTTAAATTTAACTCAGAACTTATATAACTTTTTCTATAATAAATTACCACTGAAGAAATTAATAAAACAAATATTATAAATAATAATGATATTCAATCAATTAAAATAGATATAACAATTATTGTAGAATTAAATCTAATTAACTCCCATTCTAAAAATAATACCATATTATTTATAATAAAATAAATTATATACATAAAATTAATTATTCTAAAAAAAAAAAAAAAAAAAAATCTTACAAAACAAATAGAAAATTTATTATTAATAACCTAAAATGAATAATATCATATTTTTGACGCCACAAATCAATATTTTATTTAAATTATTTAAGTAAAATCAAAGTATAACATAATCAATTTTTAAAATTAAAAAATTTAAAGGTAATCAATGCATTAATAATAATAAATATTCTCGAGAAACCCCTGTATAAAATCTATATATTCCAGAATAAAATTTTCCATGTTGTGTATATGAAAATAAATATAATCTATATCCAGCACTAAAAAATGAAATTAATATTAATATTAATATTGAAATTCATGATCATCTTACTAATCTATTAATTAATCTAATTTCCCCTATTAAATTTATTGAAGGTGGAGCAGCTATATTAGAAGATATTAATAAAAATCATCATAATCTTATTGATGGCATAAAATTTATTATACCCTTATTAATAAATAATCTTCGTCTATGAAATCGTTCATAATTAATATTTGCTAAACAAAATATTCCAGATGAACACAATCCATGACCAATTATTAAAATATAAGCTCCTATAAACCCTCAATTATTTAAAGTTATAATTCCCCCAATTACAATTCTTATATGAGCAACTGAAGAATAAGCAATTAATGATTTAATATCAACTTGACAAAAACATTTTAATCTAATATAAAACCCCCCTAAAAGTCTAATTACAATTCAAATAATATTCATTTTTATTCTAATTTGCTGTAAAAAAATTAATACTCGTAATAATCCATAACCCCCTAATTTTAATATAATCCCAGCTAAAATTATTGAACCTGAAACTGGAGCTTCAACATGAGCTTTAGGTAATCATAAATGAACAAAATACATTGGTATTTTTACTAAAAAAGCTAAAATTATAGAAAAATATAATAAATATAAATTTATATTAAAAAATTTTAAAAAATAAAATATAATAAAATTTAATTTTCTAAATACAAAAAAAATCCCCAATAATAAAGGTAATGAAGCAAATAAAGTATAAAATAATAAATATAAACCAGCTTGAATTCGTTCAGGTTGATAACCTCATCCAATAATCAATAATAAAGTTGGAATTAATCTTCCCTCAAAAAATAAATAAAATATAAATAAATTTATTACTCTAAAAGTTAAATATAATAATATTATTAACAATAAAACATTTAATAAAAAAAATCCCACATAAAAATTACTTTTTAATAAATTTTCTCTTGCTATAATTATTAAAATTCTAATTCAAATTCTTAATAAAATTAAACCAAAAGAAATAATATCACATCTAAATATATATCTAAAATTAACAAAATTTATAATATTAATTGATAAATTCATAAATAAAAATATTAATAATAATAATAATATTTGTACCAATCAAAATATTTTTTTTAAAAAACATAAAGGTATTATAAAAATTATAAAAAATAAAAATTTTATCATTTTTTTAAATTTATAATAAATTAAATCTATGAAAATAATCATTTCCATGAGTTCGAATTATTGAAACTAAAATTGATAATCCTAAAGCACCTTCACAAACTGAAAATACTAAAAATACTATTAATATATATATATCATAATCAATAAAATTCAAAAAAATTAAAAAAAAAAAAAAAATTCTTAAAACAATAAATTCTAATCTCAATAAAACAATTAATAAATGTTTATGTTTAGAAACAAAAATTATATTTCCTAAAATAAATATAACAATTATTACTCTTATTATTATCATTAATGTTTTTATAGTTTAAAATTAAAACATTGGTCTTGTAAACCAAAAATAAGAAATTTCTTTAAAAACTTCAAAGAAAAAGATTTTTCTTTATCTATAATCTCCAAAATTATTATTTTAATTAAACTATTCTTTGCTTTGATATAACAAAAATATTTTTATCTTTAATATTAATTTTTTTATCTTTATTTATATATTTTTTAATTCATCCACTATCCATAGGATTAATAATTTTATTACAAACTTTATTAACCTGTTTATTATCAGGTATATTAATTAAAACTTATTGATTCTCTTACATTTTATTTTTAACTTTCTTAGGAGGATTATTAGTTTTATTCATTTATGTATCAAGAATTGCTTCCAATGAAATATTTTTACTATCAACTATAATAAAAACTAATTTTTTTTATTACCCTTATATTAATTTTTTAATTAGAATTATTTTCTCATTTAACTTAAAATGAATAAATTATAATATCAATTCAGAAATAATTAATTTTTTTAATAATTTTATTTTTTTTAATAATGAAAATAAAATTAATTTATCAAAATTATATAACTCACAAACATTTTTTATAATAATAATATTAATTATTTATTTATTTATTACTTTAGTAAGAATCGTTAAAATTACTAATATTTTCTATGGACCTCTTCGTTCTTCATTCAATAAATAACCAATGATAAATATATTCAAACCAATTCGAAAAACTCATCCAATTTTTAAAATTATTAATAATTCATTAATTGATTTACCTAGTCCATCAAATATTTCATCCTGATGAAATTTTGGTTCATTATTAGCTTTATGTTTAATAATTCAAATTTTAACTGGTTTATTCTTAACAATATATTATACTGCTAATATTGAATTAGCTTTTTATAGAGTAAATTACATTTGCCGAAATGTAAATTATGGGTGATTAATTCGAACTTTACATGCAAATGGGGCATCATTTTTTTTTATTTGTATTTATCTTCACATTGGACGAGGAATCTATTATGAATCTTTTAACTTAAAATATACATGAATAATTGGAGTATTAATTTTATTTTTATTAATAGCAACAGCATTTATAGGTTATGTTTTACCTTGAGGACAAATATCATTTTGAGGGGCAACTGTTATTACAAATTTATTATCTGCTATCCCATATTTAGGTAATACATTAGTTAATTGAATTTGAGGGGGATTTGCTGTAGATAATGCAACATTAACACGTTTTTATACATTTCACTTTCTTTTACCATTTATTATTGCAATAATAACTATAATTCATTTATTATTTTTACATCAAACAGGATCTAATAATCCTTTAGGAATTAATAGAAATTTAGATAAAATTCCATTTCATCCATTTTTTACTTTTAAAGATTTAATTGGATTTATTATTATTATATTCCTATTAATCATTTTAACTTTAACTAATCCTTATTTATTAGGAGATCCCGATAATTTTATTCCAGCAAATCCTTTAGTAACTCCTGTTCATATTCAACCTGAATGATATTTTTTATTTGCTTATGCTATTTTACGTTCTATTCCCAATAAATTAGGAGGAGTAATTGCATTAGTAATATCAATTTTAATTTTAATTATTTTACCTTTAACTTTTAATAAAAAAATTCAAGGAATTCAATTTTATCCCCTTAACCAAATTTTATTTTGATTTATAATTATTACTATTTTTCTCTTAACTTGAATTGGAGCTCGACCTGTAGAAGACCCTTATATTATTACAGGTCAACTATTAACTATAATTTATTTTTCTTATTTTATTATTAATCCTTTAATTAATAAATATTGAGATAATCTAATTTTTAATTAATAATTAATGAGCTTGTAATTAAGCATTTGTTTTGAAAACTTAAGAAAGAATATAAATTCTATTAATTTATACTATAAAAATATTAAAATAAATTTATATTAAAAAAATTTTTATCCCTAAAAAAAATAATAAAAAATTTAATGAAATAGGTAAATAACTTTTTCAAGCTAAATATATTAATTTATCATAACGATATCGAGGTAAAGTTCCACGAACTCAAACAAATAAAAAAGAAATAAATCTCAATTTTAAATAAAATATTAAATTTATATAATATCCTCCTAAATATATTACTACAAATAATAATCTTATAAATAAAATTCTAGAATATTCAGCAAGAAAAATTAATGCAAATCCCCCTCTTCTATATTCAATATTAAACCCTGAAACTAATTCTCTTTCCCCCTCTGCAAAATCAAAAGGAGTTCGATTAGTTTCTGCTAATCTTGAAGATAACCAACATATTCTTAATGGAAATATAATCACTAAAAATCAAACTAAATTTTGATAAATACTAAATTTTCCCAAATTAAAATCTATAATTAAAATAATTCTTGATATTATAATTAAAGCTAATCTTACTTCATAAGAAATAGTTTGAGCTACAGCCCGTAACCCCCCTAATAAAGCATAATTTGAATTAGAAGATCAACCAGCAATTATTACAGTATAAACACCTAATCTTGTACAACAAAAAAAAAATAAAAACCCTAAATTAAATCTAATCATATTAAAATAATAAGGAATCATTAATCAAATTATTAATGACAAAATAAAATTAACTACAGGAGAAAAATAATAAGATATATAATTAGATATTTTTGGATAAGTCTGTTCCTTAGTAAATAATTTAATAGCATCTGAAAAAGGCTGTAAAATCCCCATAATTCCCAATTTATTAGGACCTTTTCGAATTTGAATATAACCTAAAACCTTTCGTTCTAATAAAGTTAAAAAAGCTACACCAATTAATACCCCTAAAATTAAAACTAATACCCCTACTAAAACTATTATTAAATCTTTTAATATCATTTACTACCTGTATATACTTAATTTATATACATAAATGAATTCTAAATCCATCACAATTTTCTGTCAAAATAGTTTTATTTTATAAATTAATTACTAAAATTCATTATAATAAAACTATTTTAAATATTTGATCCTTTCGTACTAAAATATTTCATTTTTTTAAAGATAGAAACCAACCTGGCTCACACCGGTTTGAACTCAGATCATGTAAGATTTTAATGATCGAACAGATCAAAAATTTTAAACTTTTGCATTTAAATTTTATCTTAATCCAACATCGAGGTCGCAAACTTTATTTTTTATTTGAACTAAAAAAAAAAATTACGCTGTTATCCCTAAGGTAATTTTTTCTTTTAATCAAAAATTATGGATCAAATATTCATTTATTTATGTTTCTTTTTAAAAAAAGTTAATTTAATTTTTCTATCACCCCAACAAAATAAATAATTCAATTTTTATTTTAATTTTTATAAATAAATATTTATTAAATAATTTATAAAACTCTATAGGGTCTTCTCGTCTTTTAAATTCATTTTAACTTTTTAATTAAAAAATTAAATTCTATAAATATTTTAGAGACAGTTTATATTTCATCCAATCTTTCATACAAGTCACCAATTAAGAGACTAATGATTATGCTACCTTTGTACAGTCAAAATACTGCAGCCCTTTAATTTTTATCAGTGGGCAGATTAGACTTTAAATTATTTTCAAAAAGACATGTTTTTGATAAACAAGTGAATATAAAAATTTGCCGAATTCCTTAAAAATAATTTCTCAAATAATTTAATATATTATTTTTATTTTATTTATACTAATTTTATCATTATATCTAATTAAATTTTATTAAAAAATATTTTTTTATAAAAACTTAAATTTATTAATTAATTTAAAATTTTACTTTTAATTGAAATTATTTATAAAAAATTATAATTTTTAAACAATATAAATTTTAAAAATTTCAAATTATTATTTTTTCTTATTATAAATTTTTAATTTAAAGCTTATCCCTTAAATTATTAAAATTAATTTTTTTAAAAAAAAAAATTAATTTTCTAAAAAAAAAATTAATTTCTAAATTAAATTTATTTCTAAAAAAACTAGATATATTTAAAAACGATTAACATTTCATTTCTAATTAATTATTAAAAATATTTTTTCAACAATAACTTTTATAATTAATTCTCTCTTTTAAATTCGAGAAATTTTCCCCTTAAAAATTATTATTAATAAACTCTGATACACAAGATACATTAAATAAAAATTACTTTTATAAAAATTCATATTTAATCTTATTTCAAACTTCTTTCACAATACTAATCCCCTATAAAATTAATAATTTTTTCTTTTTTAATACTTTAACTTTAACCCCCATTAAAATTTATTTTATTAAAAATTTATTTTATTAATTTTTCCCCTATACAAATTAATTGATTAATTCAATTATCTTTTCAATGTAAATGAAATACTTATTCAAGCTCTAATTTGTTCTTTCTAGAAACACTTTCCAGTACCTCTACTTTGTTACGACTTATTTCAATTTATTAATGAAAGCGACGGGCAATATGTACATATTTTAATTTTTAATCATTTTAATAAATTAAATAAAATTACATTTAAATCCAATTTCAATTAATTTTTTCAAATTAATATCCAATTTTAAATAAATTTATTGTAATCCATCATATTCTTAATTATTATCTGCATCTTGATCTGATTTAATTTTTATTTTAAATTTTAAAATATTATTAATTATTAAAAAATATTTTTATAACAACGATATACAAAATTTAAATTAAGTAAATTTATTCGTGGATTATCAATTATTAGACAGATTCCTCTAAATAAACTAAAATACCGCCAAATTATTTAAGTTTTAATAAATAATTATTTACTATTTTAGTATTTTTAATTTAATTTTTATAATAGGGTATCTAATCCTAGTTTATTTTTAAATTTATTAAATCACATTTAATAAATAACTTTTTACAAAATTAAAATTTCACTTAATAATTTCATATTTATTTACTTATTTTTAAATTATGTTAATTAATTACTAATAAAATTTATTCTAACTTTTGTATAACCGCAACTGCTGGCACAAAATTTGTTATTAATTTAAATATTACTAAATCTTAATTTCTTAAATTTTTAATATTAATTACTACTAATTAAATTAATTATTATTAAAATAATTAAAAATTTATACTAAAATTTATATGTAAAATATATTTATATTAAATTTTTTAAACCATAAAAAATTTATTTATACAATAAATTTTTTACATAGAATTTTTTTTTTTTTTTTTTATATTAAAATATTTATTATAAATTATTAAATTTTAATTATTTATCTTATTTTTTTTCTAATAATATTTATATTAAAAATTAATTTAATTATAAATCATACTTATATTCATTTAAATAACAAAATATTAATATATATATATATATAATTAAATTTAAATTATATAATTATAAAAATAATATAAATAAATATATATATATAATATTATAATTTATAATAAATTAAATATTTAATATATATATATATATATTAAATTTATTCATTTAATTTCAATTTAAACCATTTTAAATAATTTTACTATAAATAAA